ACCAAAGACAAGCAATGGTACGTATAAAACAAGCAGAAAGCTGGGATAAGCGTTTACTTACTCGAATACTAAGAAGTTCTATGTTAGTAATCCAATCGATTCTTAGAAAATATATTGTATTACCGTTATTGATAATAGCTAAAAATGTGGTTCGCATACTATTATTCCAAGATCCCGAGTGGTCCGAGGATTTTAAGGATTGGAATCGTGAAATTTATGTTAAATGCACTTATAGTGGTGTTAATTTATCTGAAACAGAATTTCCGAAAAACTGGTTAATAGAAGGTATTCAGCTAAAGATCCTATTCCCCTTTCACCTGAAACCCTGGCACGGATCTACGATACAATCCTCTCATAAAGATCCAAAAAGTGAACACGAAACTGATTTTTGTTTTTTAACAATTTTGGGGCTGGAAACTGACATGCCGTTCGGTTCTCCCCAAAAACGACGTTCCTTTTTTGAACCCATTTTTAAAGAACTAAAAAAAAAAATTCGAAAATTGAAAACTAAGTCTTTTATAGTTTTAAGGGATTTTAAAGAAGGAAAAATAAAAGAACTTTCAAAAATAAACTTGAGAGAAATCGAGAAATTGAGGGAAACTCAAAAAAATTCGATAATCAGTAAGCAGATGATTCACGAACCGTCTATTGAAATTTCATCTATGGATTGGACGAAATTATCCCGGACTGAAAAAAAAATGAAAGATCTGACTAATAGAACAAGCAGAATCCGAAATAAAATATATAAAATTACAAAAGAAAAGAAAAAAGGATCGCTAACTCAAGAAACAAATATTAGTTCGAACAAACCAACTTATTCTGTTAAAAGATTAGACCCATCAAAAAGGATTTGGCGGATATTAAAAAAAAGAAACGCTCGATTAATCCGTAAATCCTATTTGTTTCTAAAATTTGGCATTGAAAAGATATACAGAAATATTTTTATATCTACCCTTACTATTCCAAGAATCAATACAAAACCTTTTCGTGAATCAACAAGAAAACAAATGAAAATTATTGAGAAAAACATCCACAATAATGAAGCAAATCCCGAAAGAATTAATAAAACAAATAAAAATAGAATTATTTCGACTATCCAAAAATCGATTTCTAAGACTAGTAATAAGAATTCAAAGATTTCTTGTAATTTATTGTCTTTTTCACAATCACAAGCATATGTATTTTACAAATTATTACAAGTCCCAATTTTGAACTTTTATAATTTAAGACCCGTTCTTCAATATCACGGAACATCTCTATTTCTTAAGAATGAAATAAAAGATTTTTTTGAAAAACACGGAATCTTTAATTACCAATTAAGACATAAACCCCTTTGGAATTTTGGAAGGAATACACGAAAACACTGTTTAAGCGGGCATTATCAATATGATTTATCTCGGATTAAATGGGCTAGATTAGTACCACAAGAATGGCGAAATAGAGCCAATCAACACTGTATGGCTCAAAATAAAGATTTAATTAAAAGAGATTCGTATGAAAAAAATGGATTAACTCATTACGAAAAACAACATTTTTTTGAAGCAGACCTATTACGTAATCAAAAATCGAATTTTAAAAAACACTATAGATATGATCTTTTATCATATAAATCGCTTAATTATGAAGATAAGAAAGACTCGTATATTGATAGATCACTAGTCCAAGTAAATAATAAAGAAGAGTATTATTCTAATTACAATAGAAAGAAAGTAAAATTGTTGGCTATGCTGGGAAGTATCTCTATCAATAATTATATAGGGGAAGATTATATTATGGATATGGAAAAATTCTTGTATAGAAAATATTTTGATTGGAGAATTCTTAATTTTTGTCTTAGAAATAAGGCCAATATGGAAGCCTGGGTTGATATGGATACTGGTACCAGCAGTAATCAAAATACTAGGATTGGGTCCAATAATTATCAAAAAATTAATGCAATTAATAACAGAGTCCCCTTTTATCTTAGAATTCATCAAGATGAAGAAATTAACCCATCCACTCAAAAGGGGTTCTTTTGTGATTGGATGGGAATGAATGAAGAAATACTAAGTTGTCCTATATCAAACCCAGAATCTTGGTTCTTCCCAGAATTTGTACTACTTTTTAATGCATATAGAACGAAACCCTGGATTATACCAATCAAATTACTTCTTTTCAATTTTAATGGAAATAGTAAGAAAAATAGAACCGGAAAGAAAGAGGCGGATCTTTTTATATCACCTACTCAAAAAGAATATTTGGAATTATCGAATCAAAGTAAAGAAGAAAACGAACTCGCAGACCAAGGAACTCCGAGATCGGATGCACAAAAGCAAGTAATTCTTGGATCAGTTCTCTCAAACCAAGAAAAAGATGGTGAAGAAAATTATACGGGATCGGACATGAAAACCCGTATAAAGAAAAAGCAATCCAAAAGAGAAACCGAAGTACAGCTCGATTTATTCCTAAAAAGATATTTGTGTTTGCAGTTGCGATGGAGGGGTGCTGTTTCTTTCAGAGAAAAAATACTCAATGATATGAAAGTATATTGTCAGCTGGTTCGACTAATAAATCCTAGCGACGTTACTATAGCCTCTATTCAAGGGGGAGAAATGAGTCTGCCTATTTTGATCACTAAGAAGAATTTCGATCTTAAAGAATTGACGAAAGGGGGAATGCTTATTATCGAACCCCGTCGTTTGTCTGTAAAAAATGATGGACAATTTTTTCTATATCAAATCGTAGGTATTGCATTGGTTCATAAGAATAAGCGCAAAATTACTAAAAGATACCAAGAAAAGGGCTATGTTGATAAAAAAGATTTTGATGAATTCATTGCAAAACATCAAAAAATGACTGGAAATAGAAACAAAAATCATTATGATTTGCTTGTTCCTGAAACTATTTTACTCCCTAAACGTCGTAGAGAATTAAGAACCCTAATTTGTTTCAATTCGAAGAATCAAAATGGTATGCAGAAAAATCCAGTATTTTTTAATAACGGAAAGGGCGGCGGCCGCGTTTTGGATAAAAACAAAAATCTTGCTCGAGAGAAAAATCAACTAATTCAATTAAAGTTCTTTCTTTGGGCCAATTCTCGATTAGAAGATTTAATTTGTATGAATCGGTATTGGTTTAATACCAATAATGGGAGTCGTTTCAGTATGGTAAGGGTCCATATGTATCCACGATTGAAAATTCGTTAATAGTGTGCTTTTCCTATCTATCATGTCCCATTTTGGGATATGAAAACAAAGAAATGTATACATGTCTTGTCTTCCATTCCAGTCTGATACAAGATACCAAATTAATGGCGAACATTTTAATTAGATCCATAAATGAATCAAGAAACTCTTTTTTTTAGGTCCAAATTTTTCTCTTTTGCCGAAATATCCATCCTTTTAGATGCCTAATCAAATTGAAAATTGGATTGATTATTGATATTGATTTTCTAGCAAGTTCATAACGAACTTAAGATTATTGTGTATATCAAATTGAAGTAACTAGTATTATTATTACTGATCAGTAAAATTCATCTTAAAAAAGGAAGGGAGAGGGGTTTCGTTTTATGGTAAAAAATGCATTCATCTCAGTTAGGGTTCAAGAAAAAAAAGAAAAAAACAGCGGATCGGTTGAATTTCAAGTATTTCGTTTCACCAACAAGATCCGGAGACTTACTTCACATTTAGAATTGCACAGAAAAGACTATTCATCTCAAAGGGGTCTACGTAAAATTTTGGAAAAACGCCAACGTCTACTAGCTTATTTGTCAAAGAAAAATAGAGTACGTTATAAAGAATTAATTAGTAAGTTGAATATCCGGGAGTCAAAAAATCGTTAATTTTAAATTTGAAAAAAAAAAAAAAATTTCGAATTATTTGATTTTGACTGTTGATGAACTTCTTGTTGTTTTCAACAATTCATGTAAGAATGAATCGAGGAAAAACCTATGAGTATACTAGCTACAGAAAAAGAAAAAGAATTTATGATAGTCAATATGGGACCTCACCACCCGTCAATGCATGGGGTTCTTCGTCTCATCGTTACTCTAGACGGTGAAGATGTTATTGACTGTGAACCAATATTGGGTTATTTACACAGAGGGATGGAAAAAATTGCGGAAAACCGAACAATTATACAATATCTGCCTTATGTAACCCGTTGGGATTATTTAGCTACTATGTTCACAGAAGCAATAACTGTAAATGGACCAGAACTGTTGGGAAATATTCGCGTACCTAAAAGGGCCAGCTATATCAGAGTAATTATGTTGGAGTTGAGTCGTATAGCTTCCYATCTGTTATGGCTTGGCCCTTTTATGGCAGATATTGGTGCACAGACTCCTTTCTTCTATATTTTCAGAGAAAGAGAATTAGTATATGATCTGTTCGAAGCTGCCACCGGTATGAGAATGATGCATAATTATTTTCGTATCGGAGGAGTAGCAGCTGATTTACCCTATGGTTGGATAGATAAATGTTTGGATTTCTGCGATTATTTTTTAACAGGGGTTGCTGAATATCAAAAACTTATTACGCGAAACCCCATTTTTTTAGAACGAGTTGAAGGAGTAGGCATTATTGGTGGAGAAGAAGCAATAAATTGGGGTTTATCAGGACCAATGCTACGAGCGTCTGGAATAGAATGGGATCTTCGTAAAGTTGATCATTATGAGTGTTATGACGAATTTGATTGGGAAGTCCAGTGGCAAAAAGAAGGGGATTCCTTAGCTCGTTATTTAGTCCGAATCGGTGAAATGACGGAATCTGTAAAAATAATTCAACAGGCTTTAGAAGGAATTCCGGGAGGCCCCTATGAAAATTTAGAAATCCGCTGCTTTGATAGAGAAAGCGATCCAGAACGGAATGATTTTGAAAATAGATTCATTAGTAAAAAGCCTTCTCCTACCTTTGAATTGACAAAACAAGAACTTTATGCGAGAGTAGAAGCCCCAAAAGGAGAATTGGGAATTTTTCTGATAGGGGATCAAAGTGGGTTTCCTTGGAGATGGAAAATTCGCCCACCGGGTTTTATCAATTTGCAAATTCTTCCTCAGTTAGTTAAAAGAATGAAATTGGCTGATATTATGACGATATTAGGTAGTATAGATATCATTATGGGGGAAGTTGATCGTTGAAATGATAATTGCTACACCCGAAGTACAAGATATCAATTCTTTTTCCCGATTGGAATCCCTACAAGAGGTCTATGGGATCCTATGGGTGCTTGCCCCTATTTCGATTTATGTATTGGCAATCACAATCGGTGTCCTAGTAATTGTGTGGTTAGAAAGAGAAATATCTGCAGGAATACAACAGCGTATTGGGCCTGAATACGCCAGCCCTTTGGGAATTCTTCAAGCTTTAGCCGATGGGACAAAACTCCTTTTCAAAGAAAACCTTCTTCCATCTAGAGGAAATAGTAGTTTATTCAGTATTGGTCCATCTATAGCAGTCATAGCAATTCTACTAAGTTATTCAGTAATTCCTTTTAGTTATAACCTTGTTTTAGCTGACCTCAATATCGGTATTTTTTTATGGATTGCCATTTCAAGTATTGCCCCGATTGGACTTCTTATGTCAGGATATGGATCAAATAATAAATATTCCTTTTTAGGTGGTCTGCGAGCTGCTGCTCAATCGATTAGTTATGAAATACCATTAACTTTATGTGTTTTATCAATATCTCTACGTGTGATTCGCTAAAACCTAAGCTTTTCGTTCTAGAAAAAAAAAAAGAACTTGAATAGAAATCCTCATTTTTTTATTCATTTATTGACTCTTTAGGTTAATAAAAGAAATTAGATAGTTATATATGAGTGAAAGAAAACACCTTCGAAATTCGCAGTAAACGTGGATTAAGTCTCATTTCCTATGTACAAGCGTTAAGGATAAGTAAACAAAAGTAAAAGTGGAGGAAGCCCTTACCCCAAGACAGGTCGATTGATCATCCTAGCTTGAAGCGGGCTTAAAAGACCAACCCTATAGAATTTTCATTTTTCATTAGCTATTGTATGTATTACAATATATATTAGATATATTAGGGGGGTTGAATAGGGGGTTGAAAACGCAAAGCGGGGGGATAGGAAGGAACACCAAAATACACACAACGGGTTAGTAATGTAGATTATGTCAATTATCTAAAAGGATACTTCTGCATAACATAAAAGAATAACATAAAAGAATACTAATTGGGGCTTTAAGTTGGTAGAAACGATCAGGCAGTACTCCCCACAATTCCGATCCAGAGCATGCTCCTATCCGCCAGTTAAAGAAATAACTATCAGGAACGAAATAATCCTTTACCCCCTTTTAAGCCCCATTTTCTCTCAGAAAGAAGAAGAGGAACAAAAAAATAGAAAAAAAAAATACAATTACAATAAAAAATAGAAAAAATACAATTACAATCTAAAAGAATCCTTTCTTTCATATATTGATAGAAATCAAATTCGTGTCATGATTCATGAACTAGTGTAATGGCGAATTCTTTTTCGTAATCGAAAATAAAAGGATGGGTTGAAATATCGAGTGATATTTCTACAAGAGTATTTTATTGAAGGGTTGATTAAGTTATTACTCAACACAGAAAATTTTAAATTCGTAAAGGATGAGATTAATTCAGAAATACTGTTTTTTTATCCTTAGAGCAGACAGAATTCCAGTGGTATAATTGGGGATCCTCCGCTAGATTTTGACTTTATCCATCCTATAACCATATCAAAATCAAAATAACTAATACCGGTCCGGTCCTTACATTTATTTGTGGCCCTGAGGAGCCGTATGAGGTGAAAATCTCATGTACGGTTTTGTAATAGCGATGGAAACCGTAATGTTACCACCGACTATGATTATCTAACAGTTTAAGTACAGTTGATATAGTTGTGGCGCAATCAAAATATGGTTTTTGGGGGTGGAATTTGTGGCGTCAACCTATAGGGTTTATCGTTTTTCTAATTTCTTCCCTAGCGGAATGCGAGAGATTACCTTTTGATTTACCAGAAGCGGAAGAAGAATTAGTAGCCGGTTATCAAACCGAATATTCAGGAATCAAATTTGGTTTATTTTACGTTGCTTCCTATCTAAATCTACTAGTTTCCTCATTATTTGTAACAGTTCTTTACTTGGGAGGTTCGAATCTTTCCATTCCATACATATTTGTTCCTGGGCTGGTTGAAATAAATAAAGCGGATGGAATCTTTGGAACGACAATTGGTATCTTTATTACATTAGCTAAAACTTATTTGTTCTTGTTCATTCCTATTGCAACAAGGTGGACTTTACCGAGACTAAGAATGGACCAACTATTAAATCTTGGCTGGAAATTTCTTTTACCTATTTCTCTCGGTAATCTATTATTAACAACTTCTTCCCAACTCCTTTCGCTATAAAGATAAATAAAAAAAGGAATACAATATTCGCTACTTGTCTCAAACAAGAGAAAGAAATAAACTCAAAACATTCATAGATATTCACAATATGTTCCCTATGGTAACCGGTTTCATGAATTATGGTCAACAAACAATACGAGCTGCAAGGTACATTGGTCAAAGTTTCATGATTACTTTATCCCAAGCAAATCGTTTACCTGTAACTATTCAATATCCTTATGAAAAATTAATCCCATCAGAGCGTTTTCGTGGTCGAATCCATTTTGAATTTGATAAATGTATTGCTTGTGAAGTATGCGTTCGGGTATGTCCTATAGATCTGCCTGTTGTTGATTGGAAATTTGAAACAGATATTCGAAAGAAACGATTGCTTAATTACAGTATTGATTTTGGAATTTGTATTTTTTGTGGTAACTGCGTTGAGTATTGTCCAACAAATTGTTTATCAATGACTGAAGAATATGAACTTGCGACTTACGACCGTCACGAATTGAATTATAATCAAATTGCTTTAGGTCGTTTACCAATGTCAGTAATTGACGATTTTACAATTCGAACAGTCTTGAATTCGCCTCAACGAAAAAACGTCTAAACCTTTTTAATTTCGAATTACTAAGGTTCAGTTTTGGTATAGTTGGTATAAAGGGATAAGGTTGTTTTTTTGCTTGGTCAATAACTCCAAATCCCAACTTTTGATTGGTTGATGAGAAGTACAACTACATTTGTATTGAAATGAAATGATATATAGACAGAAGCTTTTTCGAACTATATAGCTTCAATTTCAAATTGGCATTTAGAATAACGAAAAGAACGAAATTGATCCCAGAACAGTATCCGCATCAATTCCCACTTAGTAGATTCTAATTTCATTGAATTGGAATTGAGAATGTATCATAAATAATTTTTCCTGGTCGGCTCAATAAGGTCATGAAAAAGATTTCGATTTATTTATCTCCTATTTTAATATAATGGATTTGCCTGGACCAATACACGATTTTCTTTTAGTTTTTCTGGGATCGGGTCTTATATTAGGAGGTCTGGGAGTGGTATTATTTACCAACCCAATTTATTCTGCCTTTTCCTTGGGATTGGTTCTTGTTTGTATATCATTATTCTATATTCTATCAAATTCCCATTTTGTAGCTGCCGCGCAACTCCTTATTTACGTGGGAGCTGTAAATGTTTTAATCATATTTGCTGTAATGTTCATGAACGGCTCAGACTATTCCAAAGATTTTCAGTTGAATCTTTGGACTATTGGCGATGGTCTTACTTCTCTGGTTTGTACAAGTATTTTTTTTTTCGCTAATCACTACTATTCTCGATACATCGTGGTACGGGATTATTTGGACTACACGAGCCAACCAGATTATTGAACAAGATTTGATAAGTAATAGTCAACAAATTGGAATTCATTTATCAACAGACTTTTTTCTTCCATTTGAACTCGTTTCAATAATTCTTTTAGTTGCTTTAATAGGTGCAATTGCCGTGGCGCGTCAATAACAAATCTTTATAACTAGGAACAGCAATCCCAATTCTACTTTTTATGTGTTATCACATTCATTATGTGTTATCACATTCATTTCCCTGAAATTCTTGTAAAGTATAGTTGAATACTATTCACAGATCAATAGAAAATCAAAATAGAATTTTTTTTATTCGATCTATTACCAAATAGATTCTTTTGTTCCGTACCTGGTATATTCTAAACAACCAAATCACTTGCATTATTATTATTGTTCAGATTGAAATGAATCGAAATTGGTACGGAGTTGGTTAATGATGCTCGAGCATGTACTTGTTTTGAGTGCCTATTTATTTTCGATTGGCATCTATGGCTTGATTACGAGCCGAAATATGGTTCGGGCCTTGATGTGCCTTGAACTTATACTAAATGCAGTTAATATCAATTTTGTAACATTCTCTGATTTTTTTGATAGTCGACAATTAAAAGGAGATATTTTTTCAATTTTTGTTATAGCTATTGCAGCCGCTGAAGCAGCTATCGGATCAGCTATTGTTTCGTCAATTTATCGTAACAGAAAATCGACGCGTATCAATCAATCGACTTTGTTGAATAAGTAGTATTTCTAAATCATAATATAATATTCCTCAATTCAATTTAGGATATTTAATATGCCCTAATTTCGATCCTGTTTGTGAAACTGTAAGAAATCAAAGTATCTTTGTTCCCTTGATCCAGAAGTGGATTAATTAGCAAAATTATGGTAAATCATTGATTCATCTGGTGTTTAAATATGACATTTCAAAATTGACTAGATCGAAAATTAAAAAGTTCAAAACAAAAATAGATAGATCCAATGTCACATTCAGTAAAGATTTATGATACATGTATAGGGTGTACTCAATGTGTACGAGCTTGCCCCACGGATGTATTAGAAATGATACCTTGGGACGGATGTAAAGCAAAGCAAATTGCTTCTGCTCCAAGAACAGAGGACTGTGTTGGTTGTAAGCGATGTGAATCCGCCTGTCCAACGGATTTCTTGAGTGTTCGAGTTTATTTATGGCATGAAACAACCCGAAGCATGGGTCTAGCTTATTGATATTGATACGTTCCCGAAAAACCCACTTGAATCCGTTTTGAATACAGTTTTTTTTTTTACCGATTACCGACAAAAACCCGTACTCGAAAAAGAAAAAAAAAATACGAATATATTCTATTTTCGAGTTTCGAGCACGGGTTTTTCTGGGCCAAGTGTATCTTGTCTTTACCACGAATTATTTTCCTTGGTTAACACTAATTGTAGTTTTTCCGATAGCCGCGGGTTCTTTAATTTTTTTTCTACCTCATAGAGGAAATAAGGTGACTAGAGGATATACAATATATATATGTGTCTTAGAACTCCTTCTAACGACCTATGCATTCTGTTATAATTTCCAATTGGACGATCCATTAATCCAGCTGGCAGAGGATTATAAATGGATCACTTTTTTTGAGTTTGACTGGCGATTGGGAATAGATGGACTTTCCATAGGACCCATTTTACTGACGGGATTTATCACCACTTTAGCTACTTTAGCGGCTCGGCCAGTTACTCTGAATTCCCGACTATTCCACTTCCTGATGTTAGCGATGTACAGCGGTCAAATAGGATCATTTTCTTCTCGGGACCTTTTACTTTTTTTCATCATGTGGGAATTAGAATTAATTCCCGTTTATCTACTTCTGTCCGTGTGGGGTGGAAAGAAACGCCTTTATTCAGCCACAAAATTTATTTTGTACACGGCAGGAGGCTCCGTTTTTCTTTTAATAGGAGTTTTGGGTATCGGTTTATATGGTTCCAATGAACCAACATTAAATTTGGAAACATTAGTTAATCGGTCGTATCCTGTGGCACTGGAAATAATATTCTATATTGGATTTTTTATTGCTTTTGCTGTCAAATTGCCGATTATACCCTTTCATACGTGGTTACCAGACACCCACGGAGAGGCACATTACAGTACTTGTATGCTTCTAGCCGGAATCTTATTAAAAATGGGAGCATATGGGTTGATTCGAATCAATATGGAACTATTACCGCACGCTCATTCTATATTTTCCCCCTGGTTCATGATAGTAGGTACCGTGCAAATAATTTATGCAGCTTCAACATCTCCCGGCCAACGGAATTTAAAAAAAAGAATAGCCTATTCCTCTGTATCTCATATGGGTTTCATAATTCTAGGAATAGGCTCGATAACCGATATAGGTCTCAATGGAGCCGTTTTACAAATAATTTCTCATGGGTTGATTAGTGCTGCACTTTTTTTCTTGGCAGGAACGAGTTATGATAGAATACGTTTTGCTTATCTAGACGAAATGGGCGGACTAGCTATACCAATTCCAAAGATCTTCACGCTATTCAGTATCTTATCGATGGCCTCCCTTGCATTACCCGGCATGAGTGGTTTTGTTGCAGAATTGATAGTATTTTTTGGAATAATTACCAGCCAAAATTTTTTTTTAATGCCAAAAATAGTAATCACTTTTGTAATGGCAATTGGAATGATATTAACTCCTATTTATTCATTATCTATGTTACGGCAAATGTTCTATGGGTACAAGCTATTTAATGCCCCAAACTCTTATTTTTTTGATTCTGGACCACGGGAGTTATTTGTTTTGATCTCGATTCTTCTACCCGTAATAGGTATTGGTATTTATCCCGATTTCGTTCTCTCACTATCAGCGGACAAGGCCGAAGCTATTATATCGAATTTTTTTTTGTAGATAGTTTTCATGACTAAAAAAAATCAAAAAGAAATCCCATGATTTTAAAAAGAGTTCGTTATCCAATGAACAAAGAAATCCTTTTTCTTCTCTTACTCTTAAGTTAAATAAAAAGAAGAAGTAAAATAATTTAAATTCCATTTTTTAATTTAAATTAAATTGTGACCAACTGCCAAAGGCATTTGTAAGAACCTTTTGAATCGCCGCACTGCTTGATTCAAAAGGTTCTCGGCATCTTACACTAACACCAAGTTTCGTTTCGATCTCCGCGCTGTCCTATGTTTGTATTCATCAAACCCTTTCTTCAATTCAAATAGGTGTTAATTAAATGAACCATAACTATGTAACCCTATTCCTAATAGATTGACTCCGAAATAGCATATCCAAATTATAAAAAAGCCCATAGAAGCCACAATTGCGGAATTTACACCTTCCCATTTTGTATTTGTTCGAGTATGTAAATAAATCCCGAATATCGTCCAAGTAATAAATGCCCAAGTTTCTTTTGGATCCCAATTCCAATAAGACCCCCACGCCTCATTAGCCCATACTGCTCCCGAAAGAATACCTGTGGTTAAAAAGATAAATCCTAAACTAATAATACGATAACTCCAACGATCCAATTGTTGAATCACTTGAGACCTGTAATAATTTCTAGCGGAAAAACTATTTAGAAAAACATTCTTTTTTTCGTTCATGTATTGGATTTCACTGAAACAAAATGACCCATTTACATTTACAAAATTTTTTCTTTTCAAAAAAAGCCCTATCACTTTTCGAAATGTAATGACTAGAAGAGCCGTGGATAATAATGATCCACATAAAAGAGCTGCATAGCCCAATACCATCATACTTACGTGCATCATTAACCACTGGACTTGGAGAGCGGGTACTAATATTCTGGATTGATGCATTTTGGTTAAAAAACCCGAAGTCGCAAAGCCTTGGGTAAAAAAAGCACTTGGTGCCGTTATAGCGCTTAAATGATTTTGATTATTTTTAAAATCAAAAATCTTATGAATAATAGAGAAACTCCATGAAAGAAAGATTAATGATTCATATAAATCACTTAATGGGAAATGTCTCGAGTAAACCCAACGGGTGATTAATAATCCTGTTAGACAGAAAGCGGTAGCTGTCATCCCCCTTTCTGATGAAGCATATAGCCCTATGATTTCATCGACTAAGAAGGTTATTAAATAAATTGTAATTCCAATTGAAACGACCGAAAAGGATATATGCGTTAATATACGCTCCAAAGTTGAAAATATCATAAAAAAAAAAATTAAAAGCGAGAATACCTCAAATATACAGAATGGAAATCATAAATTAAATTCCTTAGAGCACTTTTTTTGTATATCTTTTTACAGATGCTATGCCGCCACTCGGACTCGAACCGAGATGCTCTAGCACTGCTTCCTAAGAGCAGCGTGTCTACCGATTTCACCATAGCGGCTTGCTCGAAATCATAATACCCTATTATTAGTCAATCGTCGAGATTGAAAGAGTCTATTTCAATGGATTTTTATTCATCAATTTGAAATTTGAATGCTTACTAAAAACAAAAAACATTGAAAGGGCTATTTAAAGATTCCGCCCCTTTTTTTGTTGTTGTATTTAATTATTTAAGGTTTCAGTTTTATTTAACTTAACTTTCATAGTTTCTTCTTTGATAAACTAGAACCTTGTAACGGCTGTAACTAAATAGTTCTAACTTCACTCCAGGGAACAACTCAAAAAGGGTTTCTTTCTTTTTTTTTTTTTTTTCATTTTTTAGAACTTTTGTGTTTGTGTTGTCGTAATTTTAGGTTTTTTTTTTTTTTTTCACTATTAATTTGTCCTAGGATTGATCAAATCAATTAGGTATTGGGCTGCACGTATTATAGAAAAAAAAAAAAAAAAAATTCGATAAAAAAGTCTTTCTAAATTCGAATTAGAAAAATATATATATTTTGATGGAGCCCCCCCTCAAACATAGGATTTTTTTTTAATCACTTAAAATTGTCACACTATTCACTATTCGTATCCAATATCTGCCTAAACGGGAAGGGTTGCTTTTCTCAATTGGAGTCAAAGTGCAGGGTATCCGGTTATATATAGTGATTCAGAAAAATAATGATTTAGAACGTAAAAAAAAAAAAAAAGTTATATACTGAATCAATTAGTTTCAACAGCCTTTTTTTTTTCCTAACGATTTTATATCCCCTCTTCTATAGCATCAATGGAAAGACCTAAATCGAAATAAATCTAAATAAAAAAAAAAAAATTTCTTATTGTTTATGGTGGGGTGATGGGGAAAATAAGAATCCCCATCCTGGGAATAAAAAAATAGTAAAATAAAAAGAAAGGTGAAACTTTCTAGTTTGTCTTGATTCCGTTTTCAAATAAAAAAAAAAAAAAAGGACTTTTTTTTTTTTATTTATTTTTATTTTCGAATTCAGTAGATAAATCAATTGGTTCAAAACATTACAAAAGGGAATGTTTACTTACTTTTTCGATTTTTCTAAATTCTATAGTATAAATTCAAAACACAATTAACTCATTTTTGTGTCTGGGGGATTCAGATTATTTCAACCTTTGATTATTTATTTGTTGTACAAAAAAAACTTTTTGAATTCCCAGTAGCAAGGGATTTCGCTAACGAAAAAGCCTTCAACGCTGCCCAGTACCCCCCTTTTTTCCAAAGATTTTTACGAATACGTTTTTTTAATATAGAAGTACGTTTTTTTGGAACTGCCATTCAAAAAAGAAAAGGTTAGTCATTGATCAAATTGGATGTGAAAGACATCTATTGTTAAAACAAATCATTTTTTAGTTTTACGGTTCATTTCATTATCTGTTTATTTTTTTTATACACTAACTACCTTTAGAAAAAAGAAATAAATCGAAATATGCAAAAATGGCATAAAATCTTACTAGAACAAAAAAAAAAAATAAATAAATAAATGGAATAAGGGATTTTTTCAATTTATATTCCCTAAATATTGGAGAATAAAGTAATTCGTATTCCGGAGTTATTGGCGGCACCCTTAGATACCTATTCAAATCGATATCTCTAGGACGGATTGGGCCATATAACAGAAATAGAATTGGTTGAAGTTGATAAAAAAAAGAAAAAGCCCTTCCGCCCTTATCTCTGTCTATTTTCGGCCTGCTACATTTATCCATGAAAAATACATCGAACAGGTTTTATCTACCCAATCATTTTTGTCTAGTAATTGGTTATTAAATGTCTTTTATTATAATTAAATGTCTTTTATTATAATTATAATAGTAGACAATCAATACGTGCCGAGATGAACTAGTTAATGGTTGTGAATAAACAAAGAATAAAAAAACTAATTCGTATTTTATTGGGGAACGATAGGGGTCAGCCTATGATTTATATCAAATTTAATTTTGTGTAATTCTTTCGTCTTAATCTATGGACATAAATTAGTGTAATTAGAGAATAATAAGTGAAGTTTGAATTTGCTCTATCTTCCTAAAAATCTTACGTAGTATAAAGTATAAAATAATTATTTATTTTTGACTAGTAGCTTAGTTAGAACATTTGATTATTTTTAACTTTTCATTTTTTTGAAGTTGGTGGGAAAGATTCAAAATAACTATGAATAGAAAAAGCGAATTTTATTTAAGTTTTTCATTTTAATACCTTAACCTTAATTTTTTTATTAATCCCTTTTAAATTTAAAAGAGATAAGAACCGGTGAATCAGAAACACTGAATTAAGAATAAAAAACAATTATTATTACTTTATTGATTTTATGGAACATACATATCAATATTCCTGGATCATACCTTTAGTTCCACTTCCAGTCCCTATGTTAATAGGGGTGGGACTTCTATTTTTTCCGACCGCAACAAAAAATCTTCGCCGTATGTGGGCTTTTATTAGTATTTTATTGTTAAGTATAGTTATGATTTTTTCGATCGATCTATCTATTGAGCAAATAGATAGAACTTCGATCTATCAATCCCTAAGGAGTTGGACCATCACTAGTGATTTGTCTTTCGAGTTCGGATACTTTATTGATCCACTTACTTCTATTATGTCAATATTAATCACTACAGTTGGAATTCTGGTTCTTATTTATAGTGACAATTATATGTCTCATGATCAAGGATATTTGAGATTTTTTGCTTATATGAGTTTTTTCAATGCTTCAATGTTAGGATTAGTTACAAGTTCGAATTTCATACAAATTTATATTTTTTGGGAATTGGTTGGAATGTGCTCTTATCTATTAATCGGGTTTTGGTTCACACGACCTATTGCGGCAGGCGCCTGTCAAAAAGCATTTGTAACTAATCGTGTAGGGGATTTTGGATTATTATTAGGGATCTTAGGTCTTTATTGGCTAACAGGCAGTTTCGAATTTCGGGATTTGTTCGAAATATTGAAAAACTTGATTTATAATAATGAGGTTAACCTTTTATTTGTTACTTTGTGTGCATTTCTATTATTTGCCGGCCCGGTTGCTAAATCCGCGCAATTCCCTCTTCATGTATGGTTACCCGATGCCATGGAAGGGCCTACTCCTATTTCGGCTCTTATCCATGYTGCTACTRTGGTAGCGGCGGGAATTTTTCTTGTAGCTCGGCTTCTTCCACTTTTCATAGTCATACCATACGCAATGAATCTAATATCTTTGATAGGGATAATAACAGTATTTTTAGGAGCTACTTTAGCTCTTGCTCAACAAGATATTAAGAGAGGTTTAGCTTATTCTACAATGTCTCAATTGGGTTATATGATGTTAGCTCTAGGTATGGGGTCTTATCGAGCCGCTTTATTTCATTTGATTACTCATGCCTATTCCAAAGCCTTGTTGTTTTTAGGATCCGGATCAATTATTCATTCAATGGAAGCTATTGTTGGATATTTTCCAGATAAAAGCCAGAATATGGTTCTTATGGGTGGGTTAAGAAAGCATGTGCCGATTACAAAAACCGCTTTTTTAGTAGGTACTCTTTCTCTTTGTGGTATTCCACCTCTCGCCTGTTTTTGGTCCAAGGATGAAATTCTTAATGATACTTGGTTGTATTCGCCGATTTTCGCAACAATAGCTTTTTTCACAGCTGGATTAACCGCATTTTATATGTTTCGAATTTATTTACTTACTTTTGAGGGGCCTTTCAACTTTTGCTTGCAAAATTACAGTGGCAAAAAAAGAAATTCCTTATATTCAATATCTCTATGGGGTAAAGAAGAACCAAAACCGATTAAAAACAAATTTCATTTAGTTGTTTTATTAACAATGAATAATAATAAAAGGGCTTCTTTTTTTGCGAAGAAGACTCATCGAATTGCTAGTACTGTAACAAATATGCCCTTTATTACTATTTTTCCTTTTGGCGCTGCCAAGACTTTTTGTTATCCTCACGAATCAGACAATACTATATTATTTGTTATGCTTGTATTAGTCCTATTTCCTTTGTTTGTTGGAGCGATAGGAATTCCTTTGAATCAAGAAGTAATCGAGTCGGATATTTTATCAAAATTGTTAACTCCGTCTATAAATCTGTTACATCAAAATTCAACTCATTTTGTTGATTGGTATGAAGGTGTAAAAAATCCAACCCTTTCCGTCAGTATAACGTATTTCGGAATACTTCTAGCCTACTTTTTATATAAACCTTTTTATTCATCTTTACACAATTGGAACATATTTAATTTTTTTGCTAAAAGAGGACCTAAGAGAATTCTTTGGGACAAAATACTCAATTTTCTATATGATTGGTCATATAATCGTGCTTATATAGATGCTTTTTACACAAGATCCTTAACAGAAGGGATAAGAGGATTAGCGGAACTAACTCATTTGTTCGACAGACGAGTAATTGATGGAATTACGAATGGGGTTGGTATTACAAGTTTTTTTGTAGGGGAA